GATCGAAATATTAGTTCTAACAAAATAAGTGATGATGATAAAAGGTTGGAATCACAAAAAAATATTTGGCAGATATTAAAAAGAAAAAATGTTCGATTAATCCGCAAATCACATTATTTTTTAAAAAATTTCATTGAAAGGATATACATAGATATCTTTCTGTGGATCATTAATATTCCTAGGATCAATACACAACCATTTCTTGAATCAATAAAAAAAATTATTAATAAATACATTACCGATAATGAAACAAATCAAGAAAAAATTGATAAAACAAATCAAAGTTTAATTCACTTTATTTCGACTCTAAAAAAGGCACTTTATAATACTAATATTTATAATACTAATATTAGTAATAAGAATTTAAATAATTTTTGTGACTTATCCTACTTTTCACAAGCCTATGTATTTTATAAATTCTCACAAACCCAATTTATTAATTTCTATTTATATAAGTTAAAATCTGTCTTTCAATATAATGGAGCAGCCCTTTTTATTAAAAATGAAATAAAGGATTCTTTTGTTGGAACACAAGAATTGTTTCATTCTCAATTAAAACATAAGAATCGTCAGAAGTCTGGAATGAATCAATGGACAAATTGGTTAAGGAATCATTATCAATATGATATATCTCAGATTAGATGGTCTAGACTAGTAACACAAAAATGGCGAAATAGATTCAATCAACACTGTATGAATATGAATCAAAATAAGGATTTATGCAATTCATCTAAAAAAATAAAATTTATTCACTACGAAAAACAAAATAATTTTAAAAAGGATTCATTACTGAATCAAAAGGAGAGTTTTAAAAAACAATATAGATATGATCGGTTAGCATATAAATCTATTAATTCTGAAGATACGAAGTACTCTTCAATTTATGAATCGCCATTTCACGTAAAAAATAACCAAGAAGTTTTTTCGAATTCCAACACACATAAACGAAAATTATTTAATATGATGGAAGGTATTCCTATTATCCCTATCAATAATGATCTAGTACAAGATGATATTAGAGATATGGAGAAAAATATGGATAGAAAATATTTTGATTGGAGAATTATCCATTTTTGTCTTAGAAAGAAAGTCGATATCGAAGCCTGGATCAATATTGATACTGACAGTAATAAAAAATTTACTAAGGCTAAGCTTAATAATTATCAAATAATTGATAAAATAAAAAAGAAAGATCTTTTTTACCTCACGATTCATCAAGATCAAGAAATCAACCTATCCAATCAAAAAAGGTTTTTGGATTGGATGGGAATGAATGAAGAAATATTAAATCGTCCCATATCAAATCTTGAACATTGGTTCTTCCCAGAATTTTTGATACTTTATAATTTGTATAAAACTAAACCGTGGGTTATACCAATAAAATTACTTCTTTTAGATTCTAATATAAATGAAAACGCTACTGATATTGAAAACAAAAGCATCGCTGGAAATAAAAAAAGAGATCCTTTTATATCCCCCAATGAAAAAAAATATCTTGAATTAAAAAAACGAAATAAAGGTCAAAAAGAATCCGCGGACCAAGCAAACCTTGAATCCGCTCTTTCAAACCAAGAAAAAGATGTTGAAGAAGATTATATGGGCTCGGACATGAAAAAACATAAAAATAAAAAGCAATACAAGAACAATACAAAAGCGGAGTTTTATTTCTTGCTAAAAAGGTATTTGCATTTTCAATTGCGATGGGATGATATTTTAAATAAAAAAATAATCAATAACATCAAAGTATATTGTCTCCTGCTTCGACTGATAAATCCAAGAGAAATAACTATATCCTCTATTCAAAGGGGAGAAATGAGTCTGGATATTCTGATGATTCAGAAAAATTTAACTCTTACAGAATTGATCAAAAGAGGAATTTTTATTATTGAACCGATTCGTCTATCTATAAAAAATGATGGACAATTTATTATGTATCAAACCGTTGGTATTTCATTGGTTCATCAAAGTAAACACCAAATTAATCAAAAATACCGAGAAAAAAACCATGTTGATAAGAATTCTGATGATAAGAATTCTGATAAAGTCATTACCAAATATCAAAAGATGACTGGAAATAGAGATAAAAATAATTATGATTTGTTTGTTCCTGAAAATCTTTTATCACCCAGACTTCGGAGAGAATTTAGAATTCTAATTTGTTTCAATTCTAGGAATAGAAATGATATGCATAAAAATTCAGCATTGGGGAATGGGAATAAGGTAAACAGCCAGAGTTTGGATAAAAGCAAAGGATTAAAAAAAAAACTTATTAAATTAAAGTTATTTCTTTGGCCCAATTATCGATTAGAAGATTTAGCTTGTATGAATCGGTATTGGTTTGATACCAATAACGGCAGTCGTTTCGGTATGGTAAGGATACATATGTATCCGCGATTGAAAATTTATTACTAGTCCTTTTGTGCTATATTTCCCATCCCATATCACAGCGGGTCTATGACGACAAAGAGGTGCACACATCCATTGTCTTACATTCCATTCTGATACATGATACTAATTCAATGACCTATCAATTCGATCTAGAAATGAATCAATAAAACCTTCTGATTGTAAGACTAAGTTTTTATCTTTTGGGAGTGCAGAAAACAACCACCCTTTTGTATACCTTTTCAAATCGAATTTGAAAATGAAAATAGGATTGATTCAATTTGATTTAAAAAAATCCAAAATTTATAACGAAATTAAGATTATTGTCTATACCAAACTAAAATGAGTGACATTATTATTACTGATCAATAAATATATCTATCAACAAAAATATCTTAAAAAAATAGGAGGTTTCATTTTATGGTAAAAAATTCATTCATCTCAGTTATTTCACAAGAAGAAAAAGAAGAAAACAGGGGATCTGTTGAATTTCAAATATTTAGTTTCACCAATAGGATACGAAGACTTACTTCACATTTACAATTACACAAAAAAGACTATTTATCTCAGAGAGGTCTACGTAAAATTCTGGGAAAACGCCAACGACTGCTATCTTATTTGTCAAAGAAAAATAAAATGGGTTATAAGGAATTAATTAATCGGTTGGATATTCGGGAATTAAAAACTCGTTAATTTGAAGAGGCATTTTGAATTATTTGATTTATTAGATCTTGAATTTGAATGAACTTTTTTTCGTTTTCAGAAATTCATGAAAGAATGAATTAAGGAAAAACCTATGAATATACCAGCTACAAGAAAAGACCTCATGGTAGTCAATATGGGTCCCCACCATCCATCAATGCATGGTGTTCTTCGACTTATCATTACTCTAGATGGTGAAGATGTTATTGACTGTGAACCAATATTGGGTTATTTACACCGAGGGATGGAAAAAATTGCGGAAAACCGAACAATTATACAATATTTGCCTTATGTAACACGTTGGGATTATTTAGCTACTATGTTCACAGAAGCAATAACGGTAAATGGACCGGAACAGCTGGGAAATATTCAAGTACCTAAAAGAGCCAGCTATATCAGAATAATTATGTTGGAGTTGAGTCGTATAGCTTCTCATCTGTTATGGCTCGGTCCTTTTATGGCGGATATTGGTGCACAGACTCCTTTTTTCTATATTTTCAGAGAAAGAGAATTAGTATATGATCTATTCGAAGCTGCCACCGGTATGAGAATGATGCATAATTATTTTAGGATCGGGGGAGTAGCGGCTGATCTACCTCATGGCTGGATAGATAAATGTTTGGATTTCTGCAATTATTTTTTAATAAGGGTTGCTGAATATCAACAACTTATTACACGCAATCCCATTTTTTTAGAACGAGTCGAGGGGGTAGGCATTATTGGTCGAGAGGAAGTAATAAATTGGGGTTTATCGGGACCAATGCTGCGAGCGTCCGGAATACAATGGGATCTTCGTAAAGTTGATCAGTATGAGTGTTACGACGAATTTGATTGGGAAGTACAGTGGCAAAAAGAAGGAGATTCATTGGCTCGTTATCTAGTCCGAATTGGTGAAATGATAGAATCCATAAAAATTATTCAACAGGCTCTCGAAGGAATTCCGGGGGGACCGTATGAGAATTTAGAAATCCGATACTTTGATAGAGAAGGGAATCCAGAATGGAATGATTTTGAATATCGCTTTATTAGTAAAAAACCTTCTCCTACATTTGAATTGCCGAAACAAGAACTTTATGTGAGAGTCGAAGCCCCAAAAGGAGAATTGGGGATTTTTCTGATAGGGGATCGGAGTGGTTTTCCTTGGAGATGGAAAATTCGACCGCCGGGTTTTATCAATTTGCAAATTCTTCCTCAGTTAGTTAAAAGAATGAAATTGGCTGATATTATGACAATACTAGGTAGTATAGATATCATTATGGGAGAAGTTGATCGTTGAAATGATAATTGATACACCAGAAGTACAAGATATCGATTCTTTTTATAGATTGGAATTTTTAAAAGAGGTCTATGGAATTATATGGTTATTTATTCCTATTTTGACTCTTGTATTGGGAATCACAATAGGCGTACTGGTAATTGTATGGTTAGAAAGAGAAATATCCGCGGGAATACAACAACGTATTGGACCTGAATACGCCGGCCCTTTGGGAGTTCTTCAAGCTCTAGCAGATGGGACAAAACTTCTTTTCAAAGAAAATCTTTTTCCATCTAGAGGGGATACTCGTTTATTCAGTATCGGTCCATCCATAGCAGTTATATCAATTTTAGTAAGCTATTTAGTAGTTCCGTTTGGTTATCGCCTTGTTTTAGCGGATCTCAATATTGGTGTTTTTTTATGGATTGCCATTTCAAGTATTGCTCCCATTGGACTTCTTATGTCAGGATACGGGTCAAATAATAAATATTCCTTTTTAGGTGGTCTACGAGCTGCTGCTCAATCGATTAGTTATGAAATACCATTAACTTTATGTGTGTTATCCATATCTCTACGTGCGATTCGTTGATATATAGACATAAACTTTTCTTTATTCTTTCTTTCTAGGAAAGTGGTGGAATGAATTGAGTAGAGTAGATATCTTCATTTTTTTTTTATTAATTATTCGGATTTAGGATTGAAGAATTAAATAAAATAGTTATATGAGTGAAAGAAAACAGCTTAATATATAAATAAGTATAAATAAGAAAATTTAGAATATATAAATTCGCAGTAAAAATATTGAGTCTCATTTTCCATGTATAAGAGTTAAAGAGTTAAGCGGAAATAAACATAAGAAACCGTTTACCCCAAGATTGGTTGATTAGTCATCCTGACTTGAAGCGGGCTCAAAAGATCCACCGTATTGAGTTTTAACTATTATTTGTATGTATTACCATACACGTATTATCATAACGGGGGGTTGAACAAAAACGAGTGGATGGTTAGAAACACCAAGATATGAAACGGATTTGTAATGGAAATGGAGATTATGTAAATTATCCAAAAGAACATTTTGACATAATATACAAACAAAGAATACTGATTGGGGCTTAAAGTTGGTAGAAATTATTAGGCAGTACTCCCCAAGGCACGATTCCAATCCAGAGTATGCTCCTATCCACCGATTAAATACATAACTATTGGGAACGAAAAAACCCTTTACTTTATTTTGTAAGCCCTCTTTTTCTCAGAAATAGAAAGAAGAATAGGAACGAAAAAAAAAAAAAGAGAAAGAAACCCAATTCTAATAAAAAAAAATCTTTTTTATCTTTTTCCATATCCATATTCATATATATAGAATTTATATCATAATTCATGAATTAATATGGAACTTTTTTTTAAGTGAAAAAGACGGGTTATTGATATTTCTACAAGAAGTATTTTATTGAAGAATTAAGTTATTACTCAACAAAGAATAATTTTAATTATTAAAGAAGGGGTGAGATCAATTCAGAAGTACTTTGTGTTTTTTTTTATTTTAATAATTAATTAAATAAAAAACTAATAATTATAACAGACAGAATTCAATTGGTCTAATTTTGGACCGTCCAATAAAGTTTGACCTTATTCATCCTACAAACATATCAAGATAAAATAAAAATAAAACTTACCCGGTCCTTATATTTATTTATGGCCTTCAAGGAGCCGTATGAGGTGAAAATCTCATGTACGGTTCTGTAATAGCGATGGTAACAGTGATGGTATTACCGACTATGATTATCTAACAGTTCAAGTACAATTGATATAGTTGAGGCGCAATCAAAATACGGTTTTGGGGGGTGGAATTTGTGGCGTCAGCCTATAGGGTTTATCATTTTTCTAATCTCTTCCCTAGCAGAATGTGAGAGATTACCTTTTGATTTACCAGAAGCAGAAGAAGAATTAGTAGCAGGTTATCAAACCGAATACTCGGGTATAAAATTCGGTTTATTTTATGTTGCTTCCTATCTAAACCTATTAGTTTCTTCATTATTTGTAACAGTTCTTTACTTGGGAGGTTGGAATATCTCTATTCCGGACATATATGTTTCTGAGTTTTTTGAAATAAATAAAATGGGTGGAGTCTTTGGAGCGACAATTGGTATCTTTATTACATTAGCTAAAACTTATTTGTTCTTGTTCATTCCTATCACAACAAGATGGACTTTGCCGAGACTAAGAATGGACCAACTATTAAATCTTGGATGGAAATTTCTTTTACCTATCTCGCTCGGTAATCTATTATTAACAACTTCTTCCCAACTCTTTTCGCTGTAAAGGAATATTCTATATTCACAACTTGTCTCAACCAAGAGAAATAAACAAACATAAAATTATTCATATATATATATTCACGATATGTTTTCTATGGTAACTGGGTTCATGAATTATGGTCAACAAACAGTACGGGCTGCAAGGTACATTGGTCAAAGTTTCATGATTACTTTATCCCACGCAAATCGTTTACCCGTAACTATTCAATATCCTTATGAAAAATTAATCACCGCGGAGCGTTTCCGTGGTCGAATTCATTTTGAATTTGATAAATGTATTGCTTGCGAAGTATGTGTTCGTGTATGTCCTATAGATCTACCCGTTGTTGATTGGAAATTGGAAACGGATATTCGCAAGAAACGATTACTTAATTACAGTATTGATTTCGGAATCTGTATATTTTGTGGTAATTGTGTTGAGTATTGTCCAACAAATTGTTTATCAATGACTGAAGAATATGAACTTTCTACTTATGATCGTCACGAATTAAATTATAATCAAATTGCTTTGGGTCGTTTACCAATGTCAGTAATTGACGATTATACAATTAGAACAATTTTAAATTCGCCTCAAATAAAAAAAAAGTAAATCTCTTGATTAAAGAAAAATTTCCAATTACTTTAACAATACTAAGGTTCGGTTTTGATCTAATTTAAAGAAATTTTTGGTTCTTTCGTTTTGTTTGGTCAATAACTACAAATTCTAAGTATTGATTGGTTGGTAAGAACCAAGTCTTAATTTGGATTGAAAATCTATATAATCTATTAATTAATATATCTGTATATATTTCGAAATCTAAAGTTTCGGATTAGAACTACTCCTTCAGATAAAGAATAAAATTAGCCCAATAATTGTACCTACATTTAGTCACATCCCTTAGGATTTAATTAGGAATTTCTCAAAAATAAAAAAAAATTCTGGTCGGGTCTCAATAAGGTCATGAAAAACATTTCGATTTATTTATCTCTTATTTTACATATAATGGATTTGCCTGGACCAATACATGATTTTCTTTTAGTCTTTCTGGGATCGGGTCTTATACTAGGAGGTATAGGTGTGGTATTATTTACCAACCCCATTTATTCCGCCTTTTCATTGGGACTGGTTCTTGTTTGTATATCCTTATTCTATATTCTATTAAACTCCTATTTTGTAGCTGCTGCACAACTTCTTATTTACGTGGGAGCTATAAATGTTTTAATTGTATTTGCTGTGATGTTCATGAATGGTTCAGAATATTACAAACATTTTAATATTTGGACTGTTGGGGACAGGTTTACTTTGCCTGTTTGTACAAGTATTTTTGTTTTATTAATGGTTACTATTACAGATACGTCATGGTACGGGATTATTTGGACTACAAGATCAAACCAGATTATAGAGCAAGATTTGATAAGTAATAGTCAACAAATTGGAATTCATTTATCAACAGATTTTTTTCTTCCATTTGAATTCATTTCGATAATTCTTTTAGTCGCTTTGATAGGCGCAATTGCCGTAGCGCGCCAGTAATAAATCTCTAGAATTAGCAACAGTAATCCAAATTCAATTATGTTCTCTGTTATTACATTTTTTTATCTTCAATTTTAAAATAGGTATTGGTTATGTCTAAAACTCAAAATAGAAATTCTTTTATTTAATCTATTACCAATACAATATATTCCTTTGTTCCGGACTTTATATTCTAGTCAATTGAATCTGTTGAATTGTTGTTCAGTTCATATTGAAATGAATCAAAATTGATAAGGAGTTAGTCAATGATGCTCGAGCATGTACTTGTTTTGAGTGCCTACTTATTTTCTATCGGTATCTATGGATTGATCACGAGCCGAAATATGGTTAGAGCCCTTATGTGTCTTGAACTTATACTGAATGCGGTTAATATAAATTTCGTAACATTTTCTGATTTTTTTGATAGTCGGCAATTAAAAGGAAATGTTTTCTCAATTTTTGTTATAGCTATTGCCGCCGCTGAAGCAGCTATTGGACCGGCTATTGTTTCGTCAATTTATCGTAACAGAAAATCAACTCGTATCAATCAATCGAATTTGTTGAATAAGTAGTATTGTATTAATCATTGAAATTTTAATATTCATAAATTCGAATTAAATGACCATACATTAAATCTAATCCATGTTTTCGAAAATGTAAGAAATCAAAGTATCTTGGCTCTATCGCATGAGTCGATCCAGAAGTAGATTGTTTCAAAATTTCTGGTAAATTATTGATTCATCTGGTGTCTAAATATATGAGTCATTTACAAGTTTACTAGATCGAAAATTTCTGACGTTCAAAAATTTATAGACTCAATGTCACATTCAGTAAAGATTTATGATACGTGTATAGGGTGTACTCAATGTGTGCGAGCCTGCCCAACCGATGTATTAGAAATGATACCTTGGGACGGATGTAAAGCTAAGCAAATAGCTTCTGCTCCAAGAACAGAGGACTGTGTTGGTTGTAAGAGATGTGAATCCGCCTGCCCAACGGATTTCTTGAGTGTTCGCGTTTATTTATGGCATGAAACAACTCGAAGTATGGGTCTAGCTTATTAATACGTTCCAGAAAACCCTACTCGAATACATTTGATTTTTTTACCCTTACCGACAAAAACCCGCGCTCAAAATATATTTATTTCGAGCACGGGTTTTTCTGGTCCAAGTTTATTTTGTTTTTACCATGAATAATTTTCCTTGGTTAACGCTAATTGTAGTTTTGCCAATATCCGCGGGTTCCTTAATTTTCTTTCTTCCTCATAGAGGAAATAAGGTAATAAGGTGGTATACTATATGTATATGTATACTGGAACTCCTTCTAACAACCTATGCATTCGGTTATCGTTTCCAATTGGATGATCCGTTAATGCAACTAACGGAGAATTATAAATGGATCAATTTTTTTGATTTTTACTGGAGGTTGGGAATAGATGGAATTTCTATAGGACCCATTTTACTGACAGGATTTATCACAACTTTAGCTACTTTAGCGGCTTGGCCCGTTACTCGAGATTCCCGACTATTTCATTTCCTAATGTTAGCAATGTATAGCGGTCAAATAGGACCATTCTCTTCTCAAGACCTTTTACTTTTTTTCATCATGTGGGAGTTAGAATTAATTCCCGTTTATCTACTTCTATCCATGTGGGGGGGAAAGAAACGTTTGTATTCAGCTACAAAATTTATTTTGTACACTGCCGGAGGTTCCGTTTTTTTATTAATGGGAGTTCTAGGTATTGGTTTATATGGTTCCAATGAACCGACATTAAATTTTGAAACATCAGCTAATCAATCGTATCCTGTAGCACTAGAAATAATATTCTATATTGGATTTCTTATTGCTTTTGCTGTCAAATCACCGATCATACCCTTACACACATGGTTACCCGACACCCACGGAGAGGCACATTATAGTACTTGTATGCTTTTAGCCGGAATCTTATTAAAAATGGGAGCGTATGGATTGGTTCGGATCAATATGGAATTATTACCCCATGCCCATTCTATATTTTCTCCCTGGTTGATGATAGTAGGCACAATTCAAATAATCTATGCAGCTTTAACATCTCCCGGTCAGCGTAATTTAAAAAAAAGAATAGCCTATTCCTCTGTATCTCATATGGGTTTCATAATTATAGGAATTGGTTCTATAAGCGATACAGGGCTCAATGGGGCCATTTTACAAATAATTTCTCACGGATTTATTGGCGCTGCGCTTTTTTTCTTGGCCGGAACGAGTTATGATAGAATACGACTTGTTTATCTCGACGAAATGGGCGGAATGGCTATCGCAATTCCAAAAATATTCACGACTTTCAGTATCTTATCAATGGCTTCGCTTGCATTACCGGGCATGAGCGGTTTTGTTGCCGAATTGATAGTTTTTTTTGGAATACTTACTAGCCAAAAATATCTTTTAATGACAAAAGTATTAATTACTTTTGTAATGGCAATTGGAATGATATTAACTCCTATTTATTCATTATCTATGTTACGCCAAATGTTCTATGGATACAAGCTTTTTAATGCCCCAAACTCTTATTTTTTTGATTCTGGACCGCGAGAGTTATTTGTTTCGATTTCTATCCTTTTACCTGTAATAGGTATTGGTATTTATCCCGATTTCGTTTTCGCATTATCAGTTGACAAGGTCGAAGCTATTATATCGAATTATTTTTATAGATAGTTTTTGTGAATAAACCAAAATATAAAATACGATGATTTTTTAAATCGTTCATTGTACAATAAAAAAAGTATTTTTCTGCTCTTAAGTTAAATAAAAAATTGGAATTCTATTATAAACATATACCCAGAGATTTTTGACATTTTGAGAACCATTTGAATCAAGTAATGGAAATGGAATGATTCAAATGGTTCTTGATGGTTTTCATATATATATACGTATGCTGTCCTATGCTTCTAGTTGTCAAGTACTTTAATTCAATTCAATTAGATAGTAATGTAAATGAACCATAACTATGCAACCCTATTCCTAATAGATTAACTCCAAAATAGCATATCCAAATTATAAAAAAGCCCATTGAGGCCACAATTGCAGAATTTACACTTTCAAAATTTTTATTTGTTCGAATATGCAAATAAATTGCAAATACGGTCCAAGTAATAAATGCCCAAGTCTCTTTTGGATCCCAATTCCAATAGGATCCCCATGCTTCATTAGCCCATACTGCTCCCGAAAGAATACCTATGGTTAAAAGGATAAACCCCAAACTAATAATACGATAACTCCATCGATCCAATTGTTGAATTAATTGATACCTGTAATAATTCTGAGAAGAAATCAAAGAAGTGTTTTGTAAGACATTGTTTCTTTCATTCACGTATTGAATCTCACCAAAGGAAAATAACTCAGTTAATAAATTATTGCTTTTACTAAAAATCCTTATGAATTTTCGAAATGTAATGACTAGAAGAGCTAGTGATAATAATGATCCACACAAAAGAGCTGCATAGCCCAATACCATCATACTTACGTGCATCATTAACCAATGGGATTGGAGAGCAGGTACTAATATTGCGGATTGATGCATTTCAGTTAAAAGACCCGAAGTAGCGAAACCCTGGGTAAAAATAGCACTTGGCGCGGTTATTGCGCTTAAATGGTTTTTTTGTTTTTTAAAATACGGAATCATATGAATAATGGAAAAACCCCACGAAAGAAAAATTAATGATTCATATAAATCGCTTAATGGTAAATGCCCAAAATAAATCCAACGAGTAACTAACAATCCCGTTATGCAGAAAAAAGTAGCTATCATCCCCTTTTCTGATGAATCATATAGTCCTACGATTTCATCGACTAATAAAGTTATCAAATGAATTGTAATTACAATTGAAATGATTGAAAAGGATATATGAGTTAATATACGCTCTAAAGTTGAAAATATCATAAAAATTATTAAAAAGGGGGGTCTCAATTATAGGAATTGAAAGCGGGAATTGAATTCATTAATTCATTATAGGGCTTACTCTTTTAGAAAAAGCCATGCCGCCACTCGGACTCGAACCGAGATGCTCTAGCACTGCTTCCTAAGAGCAGCGTGTCTACCGATTTCACCATAGCGGCTTATTCGAAATCATAATAACCTATTTTTATTCAATCGTCGAGATTGAGGCGGTTAATTCAATATTTTTTTAGGAAACATTCAAATTGATGACTAAAAGTTTGTTTCAAATCGTTTTGTTTATTATTTATTTATTATTTTCATTTTAGGGTATACGTTTTTTTAACTTAACTAACAACGGAACGGGATTTTTCGTTTCGTAGTTTATTACTCTACGGTCTCCTGAAAATAAAACGGAACGTTTGTAACTAGATAATTTTGACTTCAATCCATGGATAGAACTAAAAATAAAAATGAATTATCGAGTCAAGTCGATGGGGAAGGTGAGAATCCCCATCTTGAAAATGATAAAGCATACCAAAACCAAAGGTGAAACCTTGTGCTTGCATTTATTCTTTTTTCAAACAAAAGAATACCATTCATTTTGTAAATGTAAATTCAGTAGACAACCGAATTATTATTTCTACTAAAAAAACAAAATGAATTAAATTTAATATTGTTATTGATCAGGTTAAAACATTAGAGAAGGGAAATAATTTATTTTTTTATTAAATTAAAATGAAATAGTAATTTAGATTATTTTACTATTATTATATTATTTTGATAACTTCTAAATTTTAGAAAAAAAAACTTATAAATAAATAAAAAAATTATAACAAAAATTAGACTATTTTTCGAATTAGACCGATCCGGATTATTTAGTCTATTGGTTTATTATTTATTTGTCACATAAAAAAAACTTTTTGAGCTACCGGTAGAAAGAGATTTCGCTAATGAAAAAGCTTTCAATGCTGCCCAATACCCTTTCCTTTTCCAACAATTTTTACGAATACGTTTTTTTGAACTAGAGGTGCGCTTTTTTGGAACTGCCATTAAAAAATGATAATAGGTTCGGCGGTTGGATGTGAAAGACATCTATTGTTCAAAATCAATTGTTCTTTACTATATCTCTATCTAGTTATTCTCTAAATTACACTCCCAAGGTCTATGGAAAAATCGTCTAAAATATTACTAAGAACAATAAGATCTACTATGCCAAATAGAATAGATTGAAGTTGATAAAATCAAAAAAATACAAACAAAGGGGTTGCGTGTTTGCTTTCTTGTTACATTCTTACATGTAATAAAATACATCCAAAGGTTTAAAAACCCAATACCTCTCCTAACAAAACTTTAATAATTTTTCTTTTTCTATTATATTAATTAAATTGGTAAAGTTCGAAGAAAAAGTACACTTAATTTTCAAACTCGAATGAGCCTAGTAGTTAATCGATTAAAATATACAAAATACTTTCTAAAAGCCGTTTTATTGGCCCCTCCATTTTTATTTTACATAAAAAAAGTGTGGGATAGCATTTCCTACAAATAGCTTTTATTGTAATGGAAGACAATCAATTAGTTCTAAAATGAATTCGTTAATGATTGGGAATAAAATAATCCAAACAAACTGCAATAAATAGGTTTTGTTTTATGGGAAATAGGTTTTATGGGTCAAGTTATGGTTCCTATGATTCGTATAAAATACTGTTTTTGCTGTCATTATTTATCCTTGCTCTATAGATATAAAAAAACTATTTTAATACGTAATAATTAGACCGAAAATGCAATTTTTAGTTTTTATCTTCATAAAATTTTACTTAAAATTTTTAATTTCATATTAACAATTCAATTCAATATTAATAATAAACAAAGTACGTATTTCTTTTTCACTCGTAACTTGTTCATATCATTTGACTAACCCTAACTCTTCATCTTCATTTGAAATAGTTGAAGTAGTTTGGAAAGATTACGAATAATTAAGGCTGGAAAATTATATATTAAGTTAAGTTTTATTTTATATATCTTAATTTTTATTATTATTATTAATCTATTAATCGATCGCTTTCAAAAGAAAAGAAATAAGAACCGGTGAATCAGAAACAATTAATTAAGATAATTTTTTTTTTATTTTTTTATGGAATATACATATCAATATTCATGGATCATACCGTTCATTCCACTTCCAGTTCCTATGTTAATAGGAGCAGGACTTCTACTTTTCCCAACGGCAACCAAAAATCTTCGCCGTATGTGGGCTTTTCCGAGTGTTTTATTATTAAGTATAGTTATGCTTTTTTCAGCCCATTTCTTTATTCAGCAACTAAATACCAATTCTGTCTATCAATCTGTATGGTCTTGGACCATCAATAATGGTTTTTCTTTAGAGTTTGGCTACTTGGTTGATCCACTTACTTCTATTATGTCAATATTAATCACAAGTGTTGGCATTATGGTTCTTATTTATAGTGACAATTATATGTCTCATGATCGGGGATATGTGAGATTTTTTGCTTATATGAGTTTTTCCAATACTTCAATGTTGGGATTAGTTACTAGTTCGAATTTAATACAAATTTATATTTTTTGGGAATTGGTTGGAATGTGTTCTTATCTATTAATAGGTTTTTGGTTCACCCGACCCAGTGCGGCGAATGCTTGTCAAAAAGCCTTTGTAACTAATCGTGTTGGGGATTTTGGGTTATTATTAGGAATTTTAGGTTTTTATTGGATAACAGGTAGTTTTGAATTTCGGGATTTGTTTGAAATATTCAAAAACTTGGTTTATAATAATGAAGTTAATCCTTTATTTGTTACTTTATGTGCCTTCCTATTATTTTCCGGCGCAGTTGCTAAATCTGCCCAATTTCCCCTTCATGTCTGGTTACCCGATGCCATGGAAGGGCCTACCCCTATTTCGGCTCTTATCCATGCTGCTACCATG